AGGATCAAAATTTCCTTTTACAGAAGCCAGAGGGAAAAGACGAAGAAGAGTGCGAGGTGATGTCGGTCACTCTTGGCACTCAAGCAAACCTAAATAGCGTAGAAGAATATTGGTCGGATAACGACTAGTCGCAGATCGGTTGATAAAGTATTCCGAAATGTGATCTTGCTTTTATTTAATCGTAATCAAAGATGCGGTTTGATTGAGTTGGAATGAATATATTTGTTATATAGAACTCACAAAGACCCCTGAAGCGGTTGAGGGGCAGCTTTCCGAAAGGAAAGCAGGTAGACCGCCTGCTTATTATTGTATATAAAGGTAGCCCCAGTCTCAATTTTTCTTACGTAGGAAACGCAGATAAATCGTAAAGCATACAAAAAAGGGGTCCACTAATCCCTGTCATCCCAAGCAACCTATGCCGCCCAACGATAGCCCAGTGCTCCGGTACCCAGGACGGGTTGGGAAACGCATTCCATTACGGGGGAATGGTCCCGGCTGGTACGTCCGGAGCGTCCAGCTCCAATAATCATTTTGAGGAGACCATTTGGGACGCCTTAGAGCAACCCCTAATATCTGACGAGCAGAGACTAACCGAAATAAAGGGAAAACGGAATCTGTATTTCGACCTGAAGGATTCCTCAGCTCTACTACTAATAGAGAGTCGGAAGGCAGCTTAGCTCGGAACCGGGCTAATGCTTCGGTTATACTAGATTCTGACCCGAGGCTGACCGAACTACCTTTTGCGTAACTCCCTTTAGAGAGAGAAGGCCGCTCAAGCAGAATCCGAAGACGACTCTAGCCCGCTTAAAGCTTTGAACATTCGCTTTTCTCGGGTTCCTAGCCCAAAGGTTCTAGGGTTCGAGAGAGAATTCCTACTATAAGGAAGGGAAGACGGTAATCCAATCAGTAGACTGCTGCTTTCCGTACTATCGGTTGTTCACATTCAACCATGAGTGACCCACGTTCGAGCTAGTCGAATCCGTACTGATTTTTATATCGCGAGTGCCCCAATTCAATTCAAACTCGGAGAAGGGGGCAAGTTGGATTCCCCCCTTGGGGCTACGAAAGTAGGCTATTCAAACCAATCCACCCAATCTAGCCAAGCCTTTGTTTGAAACCAAGGAAAAAAAGCAGATGCCGATTCTATAGCAGCTGATTCTCTGACTCTATCTAAGTCAATTTTTCAATTCTTCCTACCTCTGGGCACTGAGCATAAGTCGGAGATTTCAGGGTTCTTTCCCAAACAAAGAATTTCATCTGGAAGTGCCCCTGCTACACTTGCTTCTAGAAGGAAGTTCCCAGTCGAAGGCCCAGGTCCTAGTACTACCTCAAAAGATACCGCCAAAGGAAAGCAGTCTAGCAGTCAAGAAGAAAGTCACACCGCTACTCTATGCTGACCATGCCTAGCTCCACACTAATGAAGTAACTTGGTCCTTAGAGACTCCGACTAGGGATTTGCCTACCCTCTTTCTCTTTCACCGAAACCCAGACATAGAACTCCGTTAACGGGATCCACAACTTCTTTATCTATGAGACCAGCAAAGTCAACTGAAACTGATTCCACTTGAGAGCGGCATCCATCCTAACCGTGGTTCTTTCGACAAGAAGGTATGATAATTCTATAGCAGCACCGTCTTCTTCCCTCAAACCTGAATGGGATTCGTAAACAGGAAAAGAAAAGACCTCTTGCTCCTGGCCCGAAAAAAAAGCATTTGAACAAGACCACGGACACCATCACTAAATCATATTGACTATCCGAAAGCCTACCTTATCAAGCTAATCAAATCATCTCTGTCAACAATTGGTTCACATTCATTCCCAGCTAACCGTGAACAGAGTAACTATTGGGCAAGAGGGACGCCTCCTTAGTGGTACTTTCTTTATTCAACAATCATTCCCATGGGATTAGGAAATGGCCTATGGGCTGCTATGCTAGCTTTGTTCACGACCTACGTATTCTTGGAATGGAGAAATAAAGAATATCAGCCAACTCCGGCAGGGGAAGCTGTAGCTTATGGCTTTGGTCTTCTTAATTAAGTCAGTTTCTTTCTTATTTCTTCCGTCTAGGGAAAGCCAGCCCTTTTCCACTATACGAAAGGAACGAAAGCTTCAGAAACTGTGGTAAGGAATTGGATTGAGAAGCTCCGCCCAGTAGTGCTCTACAGTAGTGCCTTGCGGGGTCGGAGATCATCAAAAAAGAAAGACTCCAATGCTTTTCTGGTGTTTAATGAATTGTAGATAGGAAACCTAAATGCCACAGCTGACTCATAAGAAAGTCATGGGATAACCTGACCTCGTCAACGAGACAGGAAAAGGTAACAGAGTCTTCGGAGATTCGGAACCTGCATACGCTTGCTGCAGTGACACCGCGCACTGCTTAAGATAAAGTGCAGTAAACAAAGTTCCAGATTTCCTATGTTGTCTAATCGCCTCTTTGCCGCTAAGTCCCTCTTTGGTACTGTTTTTTGCTAATTCCCAGATATCCACCAGATGAGACTGTTTCCCAAGAGCCCACAGAGAAGCGCCTGGCCAGACAAATAGCTTAGTCGCAGGAAGATTCCCCAACTGAGGTACAATAGGTCTCAGGATCATCCGATCTATGAGAATCTCTGGGAAAGCTCTCGGCGACTCAACCGATCAATAGAAGGAAGGACCACCTCTGAGAGGAGCCTCTTCTAGTTCTTGCATGACGATCCCTTCCCCCTTTCCTCACATCAAGGGATAGAAAGGAAGAAGATTATAGCCAAATAGCCTGCCTATACCCCAGGGTCCAAAGCCAGTGCCAGCTAATGAGACATGCCATCCATCCATACTCCTACCTACTTCTATTGGATCGAGAATTGATTCGACGTTCTCTAGAGTCAGTATCCGTAGCTAGGACAGGTAGCATGCTTAGAGGAATAAGCGATGCCATTGAATCTGGTGTCTCCACTCCCCTGAGTGAGAGGGTCAGCCCCTTTGAATTAAACGTAGAAGAAGAAGAGATTGGTCTTGAGCTATTCTTCTTCCTCTCGAGGCCTAGGTTTAGCCGGGGAGACATAATCAATGAATCAATTCGATGGCGGTTTCCTTCAACTGTAGCTCATATAATCAATAAGATAATGGGCGCACTCATGCTTTTAGTTGCGGCACTCTCCTCCGCTCTACCTCGCACTGATATGATTCATCTCTTAGCTTGATTGCTTGCTTAATTGAAGCTAGGTGTGAAGTGAAGACTTTGCGAAAGACATAATCTTAGAGCAGGTCTCCGCGCTTAGTTGAAAGGCTAAGGTCTGACTATCGAATCAAAGATTGATTGAGAGGCGAGAAAAGTCTATCATTTCTTCTGTCTCCCATTCTGACCATGAATAGATTACATCAAGAAACCAAGAAAAAGAAAGACTTTTCAGGTTATCGTCCGAGTCATGAAAGTCAGAAAAAGACTCCTCCAAGTCAGCCCAACTACCAGCTGTTTGGATTAGGTCTCCAAAGTCTGGAACCTTTATCTTTCTGCCAAAGCAGCTCAGGGACGGATTGCCCTCAGGTGGAATGGAATTCTTCAGTCTTAGACCATCCTTCAAGAACATTGCACGTAGCATCACCACTTCCTACGCATTTCGTCGGTCAAAAGACCAGGTCAAATTTCCTATTTCCACATCTCCGGTACCTATCTTATGGTCTAATTCACCTCGCAACTAAGGGCGCACGTCTCTTCTCATAATTACAGGATCACCTCGTATTTAGTGCATTCGATGGCATCGAATCGGATGTGAACAAATTCCTGAAATCCGCTCTTAGAGTTCGAGAATCCAAGCGCAGGCAAGTCAGCTAGCGAAGCAAGGTTCAAAGAAAGGGTGGGCCATTGATAAAGAATCGATTCCAAAGCACAATGCTAGCAAATGGCGGGCCTCCGCTTTTCTTTTCATTAATGTATCCCCTCCTCCCCCCCTTCGGGGTCTGAATCCACAGGCGCTGACTCTGCCATCTCTTTCTGTCTGCTTCCAGAGGTGCTTAAATGGTCATTATCCGGGTGAAGGGATGGACTGGGGTAGGTAGGGATTGCTGTTGCTTTCGTAGCGCTTGCTTCTATCTATGTATAGTGCTCCCCATATCTGAAATCAATAACGTCGACGTGGATTCATGTCACTCCCTCTCCTCTGGCGGGGTCCTCCCAAAATCCCGCTATAGGATAAACAGAGAGAATCTATTTTGTTTTCTATAGAGAATAGCGGCGGAGCGCCGTGATAGATAGGGGCATGACTTGCTTGCTTGGCTATTTTTTTTTTCTAACCGCTTGCTTTATGAGAGCCGTGAGCACTTTTTCCTAATTAAGATGAGTGGGCCTACCTATCTGATGTTGCATGCTCGGATTGTTCAGCCTACCCTCTCTTTCTTCTTCTTATGCCAAGGCTTCAGAATCATCGAATTCCTTTCCTGATGCCGAAGCCTTTCTTTCGTCTCCTTCTGCGGAAAAGAATTGAATTGATCCATCCGTACGTACCGGATCAATATACCGCTACCGTGCTAACCCTGGCTAGCTTGCTTTCGCTAGCTTCTGAGGCTGGCTTTTGATATGTGCTAATCGACCTTCTGATGAAAGCATTGAAGAGGAACTAACTGGAAAGCGGGTGGGATATAAAAAGGAGTCTTATCTATATGACCTCTTTCATAGAAGATTTTGACCCTTGGACAACCCCTAAAAATAGGTTCCTGCTCTATAGCAGCAAGGGTAGGTATAGGTCCCCTAACGTCAAGCAATAGAAAGCTTATGAAAGCGCGAAGATCAGATCAATTGAAAGCTTAGCTTCACGTGCATGCAGGAAAGTCTGATTTTATGGTCATCAGGTTTCCGGACCCTTTATAGGTGCCTATCTTATTTAGATGCTTCAGCTTATGCCTTTTCTTCTCTTGCTGCCTATGCCGGCCTCAGATCTAACTAAATGAGCCAATTAACTAAATGACTTAGGCTCAATCGCAGCTTAACAGGCTCGCTCGCTGCATCCTTCTTCTTTTAAGAGTTCTTTCGAAGCCGAATAGCTAGTCGGGAGTCCGAGTTCAAACTAAAAAGTAAAGGGGGAAAAGCATGTAGTAAGGTAGGTTTGGGTATAGCAGGACTTGAACCTGCGACCATTAGGTTAAAAGCCCAATGCTCTACCAACTGAGCTATACACCCACAAAAAAAAGAAATAGCGTAGTAAATAAAGATTGGTGCAGAAAAGAGGGCGGCCCCTCTTCTCCTCATCATATTAAAGGGGCTTGGGCTCGAAAGCCGGCCTTACTCAACAAGCGCACCTTTATTAGTAAGGTTGCTTGTTTCCACTCATTGAAGATTCTATCTAAAAAAGAAGGTCAACGGGGGATACTCAAGTTGCTCTCACTGACACCATCTACGAGAAGGTTAGGTCGTCTTTCTTTCCGGCCGCCATACGGTTCGCCTTAAAGCCTTAAAGACGACGGAGAAAGGGAGGAGCAGTTATCTATGTAATTACGGTCTTTGTTGGCCGTTGTTCCGGTCGAGCACTCTCTTTTCTTTGCTTTGTCCAATTCCGTCTTACCAAACAAGACTGACTTCTGACCAACCCGCGAAGGGTTGTGAAGTTGGACCAGGTACGAAGAATGAATCTATATCTGTGTACGGTACGGAAGTTGCTGGCACCCACCATACCTTGCTTCGGGGCCGATCTCTTGTATCGAAGCAAACAAATAGATATATATATTTATTGATTGAGTTTGTTCCACCACAAATAGATTTCGCCGCATGGATTGGATAGAGTCCCCTGATCTCGACATCCAAGCACGAATCCCTTTTTTTTTCGGGATAGCAGCATGGGCAAAGCACTCTGCTGCGGCAAGCAGCCGATTCTTATTGCATTCACCAAGATAGTCTTGCTCGCTCCTGAACTCTGCGGCGAGTTCAGCCACCACCTCCGGGCCTGAGCTCTGCTCGAGCGTAGTCAGCCAGCTTCGTGACTTTGCTTAGCTTCCAGCGTTGCAAAGGGATAACCTTTCACTATCTAGGCGCCCTAGAAGGAAAGGAGGGGTCCCACGGAGTTCTTCCCCGAAGGTCAAGCCGTAGTCCCCGTCCCTGGGAGAAGTGGAAGGAGTTGCCGGGTGCAAGCTTTGAAGTAGCGCGCTACCCGCTAGGGTCAATCAAATCAATGAATCAGATTCCCACTTACCCAGTGGGGATAAAGACTATCAAGTCGACGTTCCTCAGGACTTGCCCGGAAGGGAGAATCAATCTCTCTTTCCGATGCGATATCCGATATATGATGTGATTTGCTGACTTATCCCACAGGTTTGTTTCCGCTTTATTTACTAAAAAAGGCGAGTTTCCTGGTTTCATACCTGCATTCGAGAAAAGCAGAGCCAATCGGGAAAGATGGGAACTCTATAATCATTCTTGTATCTATTTTCCAGTCCAGCTGCTGATTGGATGCTGGACTGAATGCCCTCCCTTTACAGGTGCATTACTCCTCGGATGAGGAGCCACCATCGGTACTAGTCCAGGAGGTCAATACTAGCGAGAGTCCCACAGCTGCGCTAGTTCGTTAGGTATAACGTCTTTCGGTCAGCTTTAAAGGCCAAACTAACCCAGTCGCTTTTTTGCATGAGCCCTGTGGAGTCAAGTTACCAAGGACTTGACCGGAAGAGCGTCAATAGACCAAGAGTTGAGAAAGGCCTCGTTCCAGCAAGTGGATGGTGCTTGCTGCCTTCAGCGGGGTATCACCTTTCCTTTTGGTAGTAGGTTGATCTTTGTTTTTCTTCCTCACCCCTTTCGTTATGGTAGGATTGGTCTACCACTCAGCTCATACAAGATAATCGAGTCGAGAACTAGACAGTGCCCTTGCAGGCCTTATCTATCTCCCGCCCACCTTCAAGTTGGAGATCGACAGTTTCAATAGTCCCAACACCATTCTACCACCCGAGAATGCTCGTCAAACCTTATGTCGTCACCCAAGTGCAAAAGACCTTTTTCTAAGGCCGTTCACGGGTCAGGACGAGCTTTCTACCGATGCTACCATACCAGAATCCGGTGTAATATATTATTCCGCCCGAAAGGCTTTGATCACACACATCTCTGGGAAACGGAAAAGACACATACCCAAAAAGCGGAAAAATTAGATAATCCGCTCATCTGAGGCGGAGGATTCATATCTATCTTCAGACTTGGGAAAAACAGGAGTTGTTGGTTCGAGGGAAGGAAAAAACGTTGCCCTGTTGGGTCTGGGATTGGTTACGTTTGTTTAAATCTATAGTACGCTGACTGGGCCCCCTGTCCCTGTTATTGGTGCCATAGGTACTGAGATAACACACCAACTCGAGGGAGGTGCTCGACCTAACATTCTCAACCCATATGAGACAGGGTAGCCGCCTAGATTGTTACTGATGCTGAGCCTGCTAAGCCACATATGGAGGGACGCCTCGCTGGTCGGTCTACAGAGCCAAGAAAGAGCACGAAAGAATCTCGGAGGCCAAGATAGAAAATGGAAGTTTTTGTGGGCAGACTTCGAGTACCTT